TCTGCTTTTTCCCGGATACTCGGGTTCAAATACCCATGGATTCGCTGTTTGCTTACTGGCTTCATATAATTCAGAAAACACTAGTTTTCTCGAAGCCTCTTGCTCATATCTCTCATCAAAGGGTGATATTCGATAATGCCTGTCTAGCAGATCCCCCGCTAACCCGAGCGAGCATTCAAATATCTGTCCTACATTCATTCGTGAAGGTACTCCTAAGGGGTTGAAGACCATATCAACGGGTGTTCCATCTTGCAAATAAGGCATATCTTGTCGAGGCAAAATTTTTGAAATGATACCTTTATTCCCATGTCTCCCAGCGACTTTATCGCCTACTTTTATTTCACGTTTCTGTGAAATATATACACGAATCATTTCTGGATTATAACTGGAACCCCCCTTTTTCTGGATCCATCTCACATCAATAACTCGGCCTCTGCCACCTATGGGTAGTTTTAGACAAGTTTCCTTTGCAGTGGATACCTGAATTCCAAGTATGGCTCGTAATAATCTATCTTCCGGGGCATATGATGATTCTTTCGCCATCTGTGGCGTTAATTTACCTACTAAAATATCGCCCGTTTCTACCCAAGATCCCAGCATCACAATTCCATTTCTGTCTAAATTGCGAAGTAAGTGGGCTTCTAAATGGGGTATTTTATTAGTAATCCTTTCAGGACCTTGGCTTGTCACATGAGTCTTAATTTCATATTTCCGTATGTGAAAAGAAGTATAAATATCTCCATATACCAAACGTTCGCTAATAAGTACCGCATCTTCAAAATTGTATCCCTCCCAGGGCATATAAGCAACTAATATGTTTTTTCCCAAAGCGAGCTCGCCGCCAACTGTAGCGGCACCATCTGCTAAAATTTGTCCCTTTTTTATAAATTTACCCCGTGGAACCCGGGTTTTTTGATGCATACAAGTATTTTTGTTCGAACGTTGATACATAAACAATGGAATGCTTAGAGTGCCCCCATTACCTGATAACATCATCTTATCAGTATCGGTATAAATGACCCTTCCCTCGTGTTCGGCTATAGTGGAAACCCCCGAATCTAGAGCCGCTTGGCGTTCCAACCCAGTTCCTACGATGCACTTCTCGGATCGAGAAAGTGGAACTGCTTGTCGTTGCATATTAGAACTCATTAAAGCCCGATTCGCATCATTGTGTTCGATAAAAGGAATGAGAGAAGCTCCAATAGAAAAATATTGGAAGGGAAAAATGTTTCGAAGATGAATCTGTTCCCATGCAATAGTCAGGAATTCTTGGCGATATCGAGCTGGAACAACCTGTTCTTCCGGAATACCCTGATTCAACGCCAAAGAATTACCCGCCGCCACCATATAGTATTCATCTCTACTTGGTGATAAATAAACCACACGTACCTCTTTTGATTTCTCAGAAATTTCATAAAATGGCCTTTCTAAAGACCCCCAATGACCACTCCTCGCATGAATTGCTAAGGATCCAATGAGTCCAACATTGATTCCTTCAGATGTGTCAATTGGGCAAATACGTCCATAGTGACTAGGATGGATATCTCGTATCCGAAAACTAGCAGTTCGCCCTGTCAATCCCCCAGGACCCAAATAACTAAATTTTCGCCCATGAACTATTTGTGTCAATGGATTCGTTTGATCTAAAACTTGAGATAAGGGGTGTAGACCAAAAAATGATTCATAAGTGGTTGTTAATGGAGTGGAAGTTACCAAATTATGAGGAGTCGGTATCAATTTATGCCTAATTGCTCCACCTACAGTTCCTCGAACCGCATGTTCTAAACGAACCAGAGCCAATCCAAATTGATCTTGTAACAGATCCGCTACGGAACGAATACGTTTATTTTTCAAGTGATTCATATCGTCAAGTGTACCCATTCCAAATTTCATTCTGATCAAATGATCCGCAGCCGCCAATATATCTCGTGGTAACAAAAATGTAATGTTCTGAGGTATATCAAGATTAAGTCTACGGTTCATATTTCGTCGACCAATCCTTCCTAATTCACATTTTTGTTGAAAAAATTTCTTTTGTAATTCCTTACATAAAGACTCAGAAAATACCGGATCCCCGCCTACACAAGCAAATTGTTGATAAAACTCCAAAATGGCATTTTCTTTTGATCCAATTTGTTTTTTCTCCTTATCATTCGGGAAAGACAAGAAAATTTCAGGGTAGCAAACATTATCTATAATTTCTCTTAGATTCGAACCCATAGCTGATGATGGAACTAGAATGGATATTTTTTGTTTCCTACTCACACGCGCCCATATCCTTGCTTTTCTATCAATCTCTAATTCTGATCTTCCTCCCCAATCTGATATTATGGTACCGGTATAGACCGAGATCCCGTTATGGTCCAACTCTGAGCGGTAGTAAATACCGGGGCTTTGCAATATTTGATTGATCACAATTCTGTATATTCCATTTACTATGGAGGTTCCCAGGGAATTCATTAGAGGAATTTTTCCAAGAAATAGGGTTTGTTCTTGCGTATCCCTACTGGTTTTCCAAATTAAACCCGCAGATACATATAATTCAGAAGAATATGTGAGTGATTCATACACAGCATCTCTTTCTTTTATCAAAGGTTCTATTAATTGATACGTTTCCACAAATAATTGAAATTCAATTTCTTGATCTGTATCTTCAATTTTTGGAAACTTATAAAGTTCTTCCGTCAATCCCTGATCAATGAATCTACAAAATCCCTCAAATTGTATCTGACTAAACCCAGGTATTGTAGACATTCCCGCATTTCCATCCCGGAGCATTTTTAGTTTCCCATTTATAGAAAAATCCCATTTATTTTCCAAGGCTCATTCTTCATCGAACCATATGGATTGATCTATCAATGATGGAATTATATTCTGTTTACTAAATTACATGAAATTTTACCCAACTCAATATCATAGATGTAATGTATGAAATACGTATGAGCGTAGAAATCAAGAGAATTTTCTACTCAAAATTAGAATTTGCAACAGATACAAATGGAAATGAATTCATAAAACATTCCTGGAAACAAAATTCTGATGTTTAGACTCATGGAGTCTTGTATAGAATATCAAAAGTGAGAAAATTTCTACCTATTACTATGATATTATGATCTGCTGATTGGGTACCATAAAAGTCAATTAAATGGATTCAGGATTTGATCTGTTCTCTATGAATGAGATAAAGACAGAAAGGAACCTTATAGAGTTTACCTTTTTTTAGCACTTAACTTTTTTCGCTAATTCCATTGTTCAAAAATGATTCGCAGAAAAGAGAGGCATTTTGACCCATTTGTTAGTCGAATTCGTGGAATACGATTGAAGTGCGAAAAAGGGTTGGTTGTTTTTATTAAGCACACGAAGACTATCCGCATATCGCTTATCCCAGTTCCACTTGGAGTAACGCGGGGGTCATGCTATATCAGAATTTCTATTTGGGATTCAATGAAAAATTGAAGCACGCTAATTACCAAATTCCCTACGGGCATATCATATATAATATAAAAAAAGAAAAAAAAAAAGATCCCGAATTAGATATATCCGTGTAACAATTTCTGTTCTAGGGTTTACATATACACATAATTGTTGTTATACTTGAAATTGAAAAGGATTTATTATTGAAAATTATTGATACTGATTAGTTGTGTATCAATTGCATTTTCTTATGCCATTAAGGAAACACAATTTGAGATCCAAGAACTTTTCACGAATTAACAGTCAATAGTTAATGGGTCCAAATTAATTTGCACTTAATTTTGGATTTTGAGTCACACAATCCAAAATTTTTCTTTCAATTTCAATAACAATAAAAAAAGGAGAGCAATTTTTAGGCGTTGTGTATTTTTATATTTATATTTGAGATACTATACAATTATATAGAAGGGTCCGACTCCAATCAAAAAGGAAGGGTTTTTTTTAGGTTCGGCTTATTAGGAAAGTAATAAGTTAGGAAAGTAATAAGGAAAATGGAATTCAAGATGCAAATCCAACCAAAAAAAGGAATATTTCCATCCATTTTTCTCATTTTGGCGGCATGGCCGAGTGGTAAGGCGGGGGACTGCAAATCCTTTTTCCCCAGTTCAAATCCGGGTGTCGCCTGATCAATAAAAAACTCGAAATACTTTTGCTTGCTGATATAATATATGAGTAGCCGAATCCTTGCCTAGCATAAGCAGAGGAAAAAGACTCGAACTTACGACACTTGCTGGATTTTCCTAAGATGGAGGTTAAAAGGCTGTCAATCCTTGCGCCTGGGATTCCTGGTAGGATTTTAGTATAGGTAGGGCCGGCCTGGGCTCTATTAAGACTTCCAGTACTAATGTACTGTAGAATGACCTAGACCTATTCTTTCTTGAATTATAGAGTTGAGTGGGGAATTGGTAGTTGTGGAAAGGACGGAAGATGCTTTGTATACAGACTCGCGAGAATTTATGAATGCTCAGACATTCAATCAATATTGGATTGGACGAATCGAATACGAATAATGGGCTTCTTTTTTTTATAGTCTATAGTTTTTTATAGTCTATAGTGTTTATAGTATAGTATAGAATAAAAAAAGACTCAAGGTGAAAAAAGAAAACTTATTTTATTTTTGGTAACACCCAAACAAGAATGTAATAGAATTAGAATAGAGGGTCTCCCGAGTGTCTTTGTGAAATATTCGGAAGGCCGTAAGGATTAGACCAAATGGTAGATAGAGATGTGTGATAGAGAGTCATCTATCTTGATTGTATATTGTTATGCTTTTTTATTCTTAAGGGTAACAAAAAAAACAATAGGTCTTACTATTCCTGCATGTTCCATTAAAAGCATTCCCTTGATAATGACAAGAAAGTAACTGTGTATCTTGCTTGTACTTAATGCTTCCAAATTCTATCAAAAATCATATTATGAACTTATTATGGGTGGATTTATTGGGTTGGTTCATCAATAGTCTTCGTTCAGAATACCTTTTTGACTCTGTGCCATTGATTCCATTATTATTAGTGATCAATAATGGAAGAGTTTCTTCATATTCATAGAGATAGGGGGCATAATTCACATGGATATAGTAAGTCTTGCTTGGGCTGCTTTAATGGTAGTCTTTACATTTTCTCTTTCACTTGTAGTATGGGGAAGAAGTGGACTTTAGGGACATTACTAATTTAATTGAGTTGAGCAATCAAACTGTATTAATAGTTTCATAGATCGTTCTGCAAAGCGTTTTTCAATTTTAAAGAAAAATATCTTCATTTTCGAATTATACTGGAATCCAGTAATAAATTAATAAATCAAGAATAACCTTTCAATCAAACAAAACAAATATTTCAACGATTCCCATGTTCGTATTTTGAAAGTAAAAGGAATACACACGATATGAAATTTTTTCCAACCTAATTCGCCCTAATAAAAAATAGAATATTTTGGCTCTTACCAGAATTCTATTCTTACCAGAATTCTATATGGATATTACAATGAGGAGCAACCAATCCCATTTTTTTCTCGCTTTACTGTTCAAAGAGGAAGTCTAAGTCTATCTGTTATTATGCGGATACATACTTTATACCGAGGGAAATATCAATAGAGTGTTTGTCCAACGAAATACTACGCATAAAAAGATCTTGCGTTGGGCTATTCATATATTGAATTGCACATTTACCTTTGTTTTAGACTCCTAGAAATATTGATTTCTGTTTTTGTTTTATCGACTCACTTAATATCACGGTTCACACATTAGAAATAGGTGGTATCAACTACTCTTTTTACAAATATGAAGAAATTTCCATGGAATTCCTTGAATCACCTGTCAACGGCTAAATCAATTACTCCTTGTCGGAATGCTAAAAAAAAGATGACCCGTTTTCTTTTATATAATCTATTCTACGCCCATACCCTATATATCTTCTTCCATTGATTTGATTGTTTCGGCGGATCCCAGGTCCATATTATATTGGAAATAAATTAAATAAATAAAAATAATAATAAAACTAGTAATTAGAGCCGTAAGACATAAGAGTAAAAGTATTCGATTATATCGTATTGATCGAAATCGGTACAAATCAAATGGATGTAGCAAAGAACTCGAATTGGGACACTAATTATATGTATATTCCATATATGTGTAATGTAATATATATACATATATCAATATACATAGTACGGAGTGATCCATATTAAGCCTAACTTTCTCATTTTATTTTTATTTTATAGAATATAAAAATAAATCTAATTTTTATTCTTATTTATAGTTTATAGAATATATATAGAGAATATATATAGATATAGAATAATATAAATATATATATAAATCGATCGAGAGTGTGGTAGAAAGGTTCCTATATTTCTTTCTACCATACTATCAGATCTCATATACTGCTGGTTTTAATCTGTTCATTTCATTTAAGACGTGGAATTTGAATCCCTTTTTTTTATTTCTTCCATTATTGATAAGAACTAATGATAAGAACTAAGAAGTCAAGCTTTACTCAAATTAATTATTTTGACTGACCGTTTTTACATAAATGATAAGTAAAAAAGCAGTAGGAACTAGAATGAACAGTGCAGTAGCAATAAATGCGAGAATATTGACTTCCATAATTTCATCGTTTTTTTTTTACTTTATAATAACTCGGGATCTAATCCCATAGAGATTCTAAATCGTTCTCCTGTAAATTCAATGGGAGGAGTACATCCCGACGATATTGAATCGGATCAATATCATAACAATATCTGAGCTATCAAATCGATTCATCATCGAGAATGGAATAGTATAACATAGGAAGATCTTTTATCCATACGAAATGAAATAAAACATAATAAAATAAAAAATTGAATTCCTGAGATCCAATCAAGAATCCCGTTGAATTTCTTTTTCTTTATCCGTTCGTTATTTTCTATAATCTACCGTCTTCTTTATAGAATCATATAAAGAGGTATCATCTGACCCATCTTCCACTTCCATTGGTCACAAACCCAACCCCGATAGTAGAAGTAAAATGAAAAAAAAAAATATATATATATATATATATATATATGGGTATTCGACTCCCTTCCACGGATCGGTAGCAATCGCAAAAACCAAACAGGTATCTCTTGAAATCCTAATCTAATAAATCCTAATCTAATATAGGGTGCTACCAACAATTGTAGCAATCCACATACGTCTATCCCCCATAAATTGGATTGGCACTAATTGAAGTAATTGAAATTAAATTGTCGTATTGGATTTTTCTCAATATCAATAAAAAATAAATAAGGACCTCCTATGGGAATTAGACCCCACTCCCCGCCCCTTGACATAAAATAAAGAGAAAAGAGATGAATTGATGGAGTCATCGGATACCAGGTCGGGACTGACGGGGCTCGAACCCGCAGCTTCCGCCTTGACAGGGCGGTGCTCTGACCGATTGAACTACAATCCCAGAGAATAAGATATACAGCATACATATTATTAATGATTAAGATTTGATTAAAACTTTTTATATTTAGAATCGTCGTATTGTAACAGAGAAAAGGATGATATATTAATATTCACATGGATATGGACTTTAGTTGGATATGGACTTTAGTGAGAAGGACACGGATTAGTAGTAATCCTATTGTAAAATCGTGCTAAATTGATCGATCTAAATCTTTCAATGAAAAAAATATTTTTATTCTTGAATCCTTTCCCTATATTTACGGATCATGATATGAATCTAGATCATTAATAATAAATATATGGGAACAAATAGGATAATAGGATATAAAAAGGATTCTTTTCTTTATTCCCCAAGTGTTTCCAGAGGACAAATTTCTTATTTCTTTTATTTCTTATATAATGAGAATCTCATGATGGATCGGCGAATTCTTGGGCCGAGCTGGATTTGAACCAGCGTAGACATATTGCCAACGAATTTACAGTCCGTCCCCATTAACCACTCGGGCATCGACCCAGGAAGAATCAATTCTAGACTTATTCTAGACTTATTGATAATACATGATCAACCTCCTTTCGTAGTACCCTACCCCCAGGGGAAGTCGAATCCCCGCTGCCTCCTTGAAAGAGAGATGTCCTGAACCACTAGACGATGGGGGCATATCTGCCCGATCGACATCATACTATATTCATAGTATGAATAGTTTTTTGTAATTGTCAATATAATGTAATGGTGTGACTAAATTCGAATAAGTTTTCCACCTTTCGTGATTCCGATAGAATTTTTTTATTCTTTTTTCATTCATGGTGGATGAACCGTTCAAAAGTTCTATATTCTATTTCTATATTCTATATAGAATTATATAGATATAGATATAGAATTATATAGAATAATAGAATTATATAGAATATAGAAAATATTAAAAATGACTTCTCTATATGAAATGAAGTCATGTTATAATGTGTTATAGTTATAATTAATGAAATGAATTAATGAAGTGAAGTATAGAATCCCCAGCGATTTGTCCGACAGAAAAAGGTGAAACCACATTCTTCGACTTTCACCCATCGATTCACGCTTAAGATGAGATATGCCTATCACACAGTTAGGAAATTAAGAAATAATGGGAAGTTTCTTTTTTCTATAAGAGCTTGATTCCAAGTACGAGTTGAATCTTTTCATTACATGATTTGATCACATATCAAATATCTTGGATCTATGGCAAATTAATTGTGTATCAATCAATGGAATCTCGTTGTGATAGGAGTCAATAAAAGCAAATAAAAAAGCAATTAGGTTTTAGCCTGGACTTCCTAAAAAAATGATTATTCCCGAATGAGACACTGTGAGTCTACTGCATGCACCTATGTATATAATATATGTACAGATATATGTGTCTTCACATTGGCCCATTCGGGAATGGAATAAAATAGGCCCTTTTAACTCAGCGGTAGAGTAACGCCATGGTAAGGCGTAAGTCATCGGTTCAAATCCGATAAGGGGCTTTTTCCGCAAAACTCTCGTTTGAGTATTCCTTTTTTAGTGGATAATAGGGGTATTGTTTATATTTGTAATAAAAAAAAAAATAACCATCTGCATAATCATAATAGAATTCATTTTATGAATTCTATTTCTATATTATTCTCTATTTATTTAATTAATATTAATATAGAAAATTATATTAATATAAATTAAATAAATAGAGAATAATATTCTAGTTAATATTTAATATAGATTTTCTAGATTTTAATATATATAGATATATATTTCTATTCTAGATTCTATAATTAGAATGAGTTAAGTTATAAGTTATAGTATAGTCATTATTATGATATAATAAACATGATATGATAAACTAAAAAAGTGGAATATTTGTTCATTATAATGATAAGTCACTCCACTTATTGGGAGGACGACTATGTCACTACAGACTATACTCCTACTCAGATTTCATTATTCAATATTTTTGGTTCTAGCACATAGATATTCTATCTACCCAATCCCAATTATGAATCGCCAAATATTCCTACTTGTCCATTATTCCAATCAAATCCATCGTAAATATAAGAAATAAACAAAAGAAAAAGTAAGTGAACCTGACTCATTGAATCATGACTCTATCAGCTATTCTGATATTCAAATTCGATAGAGATAGAGTTGTAATTGTAGCCTCGGTTTTTTTCATTTCCTTAGACTACGCTGCAAGAATTTGTCGATATTTCCGATTAAATCTTCTTGTTCCTGGATCCTTCATAGGAACAAATTATTATTCTGTTCCTCCACAGGAAACGGTTATTCTGAGTCACAAAATAAGAGACATCTATTTTTTAATATCTTTCAAAAAAAGATCAGTTGCTTATATCTGCTTATATCTAGATAGGATGTTTATCTATATTCGAGATATCTATATCCGAATAAGATTCGTGGTTTCATGTACCAAATATTTACATATCAATTCGATGCATCCGGTATTTTTGTTTTGACAATGTGATGGATAACGGATACGAGAAAGATGTTTTTATTTCCAGGCTCCTATTCATTCCTATACTATATAAGATAAGTATTTAATATTGTATATCGTACTTCAGTTAGGGGCAGGGAAA